ACCCCTATTTCTTTCCCATTTTTCCCAGTCGAGCCGCGTCTCCGATTGGCTATATGAAATAATTGAAGATGCCCTGTCCCGTTCTTGATTAGAGGTTATTGAAAAGTAAAAATGTACTTTTAGATATAAATCTAAGTTAAATATTAACTATAAACTAATAAATAAAATATAAAAAATAAATAAGTAAAAGAAGTAAAAGCCAATTATCTATTCAATCTTATTATATTCAATGCATGCCAAAGTACTCAAAGACTTTCATGAGTCTGTATACAAAATATCTTCCGTCCTTTCCGCAACTAATAATTAAATTAGATTCCCCCTCCGGCTCTCCAATCTAATTAAGACCCAGTCAGTAGACACTACATTAGTAGTGGAAGGGCTATCAATATCAAGATTTTTACTAGTTCTTTTTCAATACTCTAATCTTTCCTTAAACCCTAGACGCAAGTAGTTACAGCATTTTAGAGAACAAACCCCCGGATGCTTAGAATCAAGCAAGTATCAAGAGTCCTTTTCCTCCGCTTCCTTCTCTTGGAAAAAGAGGTACGTTATATCAGCAAAACAGAATAAGGTATTTCTATTCTTTTGTTGATCAGGCGACACCCGGATTTGAACTGGGGAAAAAGGATTTGCAGTCCCCCGCCTTACCGCTCGGCCATGCCGCCAAAACGATACAAAGTATATGCAAAAGTTTCCCCTTTTTCTTTTTTATTGTACTTGTATTTTGAATCCCGTTTTCCTTAACCCCTTGCCGAAAAGAAATCCTTTCTTTTTTTTTTGTTTGGCTCGGTCCATCCCTTCGATTGATTGTATAGTATCTTAAAACACACAATATCGAAAAACTTTCCCTCCCCCTTCTATTGATCTATTGAAAAACAAAATGTGGATTTTCGGTCACAAAAGAAAAAATTCAGGACAAATTTGAACCGTTAACTATTGACTGTGAATTCATGAACAATTCTTGAATTTTAATCTAAAATTTCATTTCTCTAATGATATAAGAAAATCAAAATTGATACATAACTAATCAGTCTTAGTTTTTTTATTGAAAAAAAAAATCCTTCTCAATTTCAATTATAACAGCAATTATGGGTATATGTAAACCCCATAACATAAGTTGTTACACAGATATTATCTAATCATAATCAGGCATCTTATCTGTATATGGTGCCGATAGCTAAAGCTCATTTTGAGGAAATTATCGTGCTTCAATTTTTTTTTCATTGAACAGATTGAATATCAAAAGCGGCAATTTTGATAGAGCATGGCATGTGCTGTCCCCAACAAGGCTGTAATAAAAAAAAAAAAAAGAGCGAGGGTGTATATAGATAGTTATATCTGCGCATGTTTAATAAATATCAGCTTTTTTACACATTTCAATCATATTCTACGAATTCGACTAAAAAAAAACAGGTAAAAATATCTCTCTTCTCTGCGGATTTTTTTTGAACAATTGAATCCACGAAAAAGTTAAGTGCTAAAAAAAGAAATTCTATCTATATTGTTTCTGATTTTTATGTCTTTATCTCATTATCTCATTGAACAGATCAAATCCTGAATACATTTATGGTATCCAATCGGATTGGAATACGGAATATCATAATAATGGTAGAAATTGAATAACTTTTTGTGAATCATTTTTTGTTTGGATATTCTATATAAAACTCCAAAAAGTGGAATTTATCATTTTCATTTGTATCTGTTGCAAATTAAAATTTGAGTATAAAATTCTCTTTATTCCCCCGTTCATACGTATTTCATACATTCCATATATTATATGGAGTTAAGTAAAATTTCATGTGATTCAGTAAACAGAATATCAATTCCATCATTGCTATGTCGATCCATATGATTTGATGAAGAATGAGCAAATAATGAATGGGATTTTTTTTCGATAAACGGGAAATTATAAAAAAATGCTTGGGGGTGGAAATGAGGAAATGTCTACAATACCTGGATTTAATCAGATACAATTTGAAGGGTTTTGTAGGTTCATTGATCGGGGCTTAACAGAAGAGTTTTATAAGTTTCCAAAAATTGAAGATACAGATCAAGAAATCGAATTTCAATTATTTGTGGAAACATATCAATTGGGAGAACCGTTGATAAAAGAAAGAGATGCTGTATATGAATCACTCACATATTCTTCTGAATTATATGTATCCGCGGGATTAATTTGGAAAACTAGTAGGGATATGCAAGAACAAACAATTTTTATTGGAAACATTCCTCTAATGAATTCCTTGGGAACTTCTATAGTAAATGGAATATACAGAATTGTGATTAATCAAATATTGCAAAGCCCCGGTATCTATTACCGATCAGAATTGGACCATAGTGGAATTTCGGTCTATACCGGCACCATAATATCAGATTGGGGGGGAAGATTCGAATTAGAGATTGATAGAAAAGCAAGGATATGGGCTCGTGTGAGTAGGAAACAGAAAATATCTATTCTAGTTCTATCATCAGCTATGGGTTCGAATCTAAGAGAAATTCT